TGATTTATTATATTAGAATACTTAGTGTCGAGAAATTTTTATGAATTTTTGGCAGGGCTTATTAGGCTAACGCAAAACTGGTAAAAGTATAAAAATTGATGCATATATATATATATATATATATATATAATGCGGAATAGCCAATTCATATCTCAACTCGCTGGCTTATACGTTCTCGGGTCCTCCTTGGTTTAGGGGTTTGACAAGGAAAACAGGATTCACTGAGCGTAGGGGGGTAGGGGGGTTTGTCGCGCAAAAACCAAAGGGGGCATATAACAAGGATAGTTGAATAAGTAATAGATATATTATGCACCTGAATTAGAAGAATGTAATTCTTAAGTTATGTCTTATAATAATTCACCTATATTACGCATGCAGAGGATATGTTCCACCTTGATCAATAGTTGATAAGTACACTGTGAAATGCCAAGTGAAACGGAAAGAGAAAAAGAGAACGTTATGCATATAAGAGAACGCTCGGCTTGGTGGGTAACGAGACATATGTACTACACCATTAATCAGATGCCAGTATAATTATCCGTATGGGGAATATTACAGTTATGTTCCTGAAATAGGAACCAGATGCCAGTAATAGTTCATATTGTGCTACCCCCACAATTAATGTCCCTGATTCTATCATGCAGAATATACCTTTATATAAACTGGTTGGTGGTTTCTTACTACATTAATATTCTTATTTAAAATTATAGTTAATTATTCAAGGAAAAATTTGAGGTCAAATTTTTGGGGAATAATCTATTTCCCAGGTTAAGATAGTAGTATTTCTGAGTCTTAATAATATGCTTTATGTATACCTTAATAGTTAGTACTTGCTTTATGGTTAAAATAGTGAGCTGGTGATAATACATAGATGTATTGATACATCTATGTAAAATCAAGCATATTATGTACTAAACCATAAAGGGGTGGTTTACCCCCAGAAAATAGTTTAGTTTAGAATTCTGGCTTTGGGAGCCAGGGGTGGGAGTTAAAATCTCTCTTTTCTGGGCGCTAGGGAGGAGTTTAACCTCCGATCTTCGGATTACAAGACCGATGCTTTTAGACTAAGCTACTAGGGCAGGCTCATTCTAGTGCTTTATTTTCTATTCATCCTGCTAGGGGAATAAAAACAAGGAATAGTGCAAAGTATAGCACGGATGCGATTTGTCCAATAATGATGAATGGATGTTCTACGGGTATACCTCCAATTCATGTTAGGATGGCTATGTCCGCTACTAAGGTTCAGAATAGGAATTGGGTGATAGGGCGGAATGTTAATCCTCGTTGCTTTGAGGTGTGTAGGAGTGGTACCACTATTAGCACGAGGATTGAAAATAGTAATGCAAGGACGCCACCTAATTTGTTTGGGATCGATCGTAGGATGGCGTAGGCAAATAGGAAGTATCATTCTGGTTTGATATGTGGAGGAGTAACTAATGGGTTTGCAGGGGTGAAATTTTCTGGGTCGCCTAATAGATTAGGAGAAAATAATGCCAGGAGTGTAAGAGCTATTAGTATAATTACGAATCCAAGAAGGTCTTTGTATGTGAAGTATGGGTGGAAAGAGATTTTGTCTGCGTCTGAGTTTAGTCCAATTGGGTTATTTGACCCTGTTTCGTGGAGAAACAGGAGGTGAAGGACGGTTGCGGCGGCGATAATGAATGGCAGCAGGAAGTGGAATGCGAAGAATCGTGTTAGTGTTGCATTGTCTACTGAGAAACCGCCTCAAATTCATTGAACTAACATGTCTCCTATGTAGGGTACGGCGGATAATAGGTTTGTGATTACTGTGGCACCTCAGAAGGATATTTGTCCTCATGGGAGTACATAGCCAACAAAGGCCGTTATTATGACTAATAGCAGGAGAACTACGCCAATGTTTCAGGTTTCCTTGTATAGGTAAGATCCATAATATAGGCCTCGGGCGATGTGTATATAAATACAGATAAAAAAGAATGATGCTCCATTTGCGTGTATGTTACGAATTAGTCAGCCGTAGTTTACGTCTCGGCAGATGTGGGTTACTGATGAGAATGCAGTTGAAATATCGGAGGTGTAGTGTATAGCTAGGAATAGCCCGGTTAAAATTTGGGTAATTAAGCATAGTCCTAGGAGGGATCCAAAGTTTCATCATGCTGAAATGTTGGATGGTGCTGGTAGGTCAACTAGTGCGTCGTTAGCAATTTTAATGAGGGGGTGTGTTTTTCGTAGGCTTGCCATTATGGTTCTTGTAGTTGAATAACAACGGTGGTTCTTCAAGTCACTGGTCTCGGTTAGAATCTGAGCAAGAATTATGACCTATTTTATGTTTTTATTATTAATGGCTTTGGTTGTAGGGTTGGTTGCTGTTGCTTCTAATCCCACGCCTTATTTTGCTGCTCTTGGGTTGGTAGTTGCAGCTGGGGTGGGGTGTGGGGTTTTAGTTGGTCATGGGGGTTCTTTCTTATCGTTGGTTCTTTTTTTAATTTATTTGGGGGGGATGCTTGTGGTTTTTGCTTATTCAGCAGCTTTGGCTGCTGAGCCATTTCCAGAGGCTTGAGGTAGCCGTTCCGTGTTGGGGTACGTTTTAATTTATTTACTTGGGGTAGGTTTGGTAGCGGGGCTTTTTTGAGGGGGCTGATATGAAGGTTCTTGGGTTGTTGTAGATGGGTTGAAAGAGTTTTCTGTTTTGCGAGGTGATGTTAGTGGTGTGGCTGTTATATACTCGTCTGGTGGGGGGTTGTTGGTTATTTGTGCTTGAGTATTACTTTTAACTTTATTGGTTGTGTTGGAGCTTACTCGTGGGTTGAGTCGTGGGACTCTTCGAGCGGTTTAGAGGAGAATTGGGATGGTGGCCAAGATTAGGGTTAGGAGGAAGATGGTTAGGTAGGTTTTGATTATTCCTCGTGTAATATCATTTGTAATTTTTGCTATAATCGTTTGGGTTAGTGCTAGGCCTTTTGGTCCAACGGTTTCGAGTCATGTTTTATCGAGCTGAGTGGCGGCTGATTGTCCTAAGGTAAGTTTAAGCTTTGGGAGGAGTCGGTGGGTAATTGCAGGGAAAAATCCTAGTATGTTGGAGAAGTGGTGTGTGGGTATTATTGGGGAAATTTTTACTTGTTTGCTGGTCATGTTAGCTAAGTCTATAGCTACTAGTAGGCCTGCAATGGTAACTATTAGGGCTGCCATTTTAAGGGTGGTTGGTATTGTTATAGTTGGTGTTTTTATCGGTAGGAAGTTGTGTGTAATGATAAATCCTGCAATAACACTTCCTCAGGCGAGTCGTTTAATGGAGTTAATTACTAGTGGGTTATTTTCATTGATAGGGGACAGAGGCAGGAATCGTGGGGTTCCTATCATTACAAAATATACCAATCGAAAGCTGTATACTGCGGTAAATGATGTAGCAATTAGTGTAAGGATCAGGGCTCAGGCGTTTAGGTAGGAGGTGTTTAGGGCTTCAATAATTGCGTCTTTTGAGAAGAATCCTGCTAGGAAAGGGGTCCCGGTTAAGGCTAAGCTACCGATTGCAAAATAAGTTGAGGTGGCAGGTATAATATTAAATAAGCCTCCTATTTTTCGGATATCTTGTTCGTCGTTTAGGCTGTGGATGATTGACCCCGAGCATAAGAATAGTATGGCCTTGAAGAACGCGTGTGTACAGATGTGAAGAAATGCTAGTTGTGGCTGGTTTAGCCCAATTGTAACTATTATCAGTCCTAGTTGGCTTGATGTTGAGAAAGCGACAATTTTTTTAATATCATTTTGGGTTAGGGCGCAGGTGGCTGTGAATAATGAGGTTAGTGCTCCTAAGCAGAGGCAAATTGTTAGTGCTAGTTGATTATTTTCTATAAGTGGGTGAAGGCGAATTAGTAGGAAAATACCTGCAACAACTATGGTGCTTGAGTGGAGTAGGGCGGATACTGGCGTAGGACCTTCCATGGCGGACGGGAGTCACGGATGAAGGCCAAATTGGGCTGATTTTCCTGTGGCTGCCAGGACGAGCCCTATTAAGGGAATTGTCATGTCAAAGTCTTTTGATAGGGTAAAGATTTGTTGGATTTCCCAGGAGTTGAAGTTTATTGCGAGTCAGGCTATAGTTATGATTAGTCCAATGTCTCCCACTCGGTTATAAATGACGGCCTGGAGGGCTGCTGTGTTAGCGTCTGCCCGTCCATGTCATCATCCGATAAGTAGAAATGATATAATTCCTACCCCCTCTCAGCCAATAAATAGTTGGAATATATTGTTGGCTGTCACTAGAATAATTATGGCTACTAGAAACGTGAGTAGATATTTGAAGAAGCGGTTAATGTTGGGGTCGGAGTGTATGTATCATAGTGCGAACTCTAGAATTGATCAGGTAACGTATAGGGCGATTGGGACAAAAATTAGTGAATAGTGGTCAAATTTAAAGCTGATATTGATGTCAAATGTTTGGGTATTTATTCAGTGTCAGTTTGTGATGATGCCTTCTGTTTTCAGGTTTAGGAAAATTGTAAGTGGTAGGAGGCTGATGAAGAATGCGGAGCTAACAGCGGTTTTGGTTATTTCTGCTATTTTGGATTCTTGTTGACTAGGGTTTAGTGTAGTAAATAGTGGGTATAACAAGATAAAAAAGATCAAAAGGAGTGATGAGTGTATAATTAGTACCATTTTAGCTTCCACTTGGATTTGCACCAAGAGTTTTTGGTTCCTAAGACCAATGGATGAGCTATTATCCTTTGGAAGCGCAAGGAAGCCATGGATTTTAACCTTGGTAGATAAGGATTAGCAGTACTTACTATTTTCTGTTCTTCCTTGGTGAGTAAGGAGGTTTTAACTCCTGTCTTTAGAATCACAATCTAATATTTTGGTTAAACTATACTTACAGTAGCATCATCCTCATATGAGTTCTGGTTTTGTTACTAGGAGGACAACTGGAATTAAGTGTAAGGTTATTAATAGATGTTCTCGGGTGTGGAATGGTTGAAGTCCTGTAATATGGCTTGGTGTTGGGCCTCGTTGAGATATGAGGAATATGTATAGGGAGTAGCCGGCGGTAATTAGTGTTCCTAATCCTGTGAGTAAGATTGTTCAGGGGGATCAGTTAAATAAGGTTGTGATGATTATAAGTTCTCCTATTAAATTAGGCAAAGGTGGGAGTGCTAAGTTGGCAAGGTTGGCGATGAATCATCAAACTGCGGTTAATGGGAAGATTACTTGTAATCCTCGAGCAAGAATCATTGTTCGGCTGTGTGTTCGTTCATATGCTGTGTTAGCCAGGCAGAATAGTGCTGAGGATACTAGTCCGTGGGCGATTATTAAGATGATTGCCCCTGAAAACCCTCATGGTGTTTGGATTAAAATTCCTCCTGCTACCAATCCTATGTGGCTTACGGATGAATAGGCAATTAGTGATTTTAGGTCTGTTTGTCGCAGACAGATCGAGCCGGTTATAATAATTCCTCAGAGGGCTAGGATAATAAATGGGTAGGCTAGTTCTTTAGATAGGGGGTCTAATATAACTATTATACGCATTATTCCATACCCTCCTAGTTTTAGTAGAACTGCTGCAAGTACTATGGATCCTGCTACTGGGGCTTCTACGTGTGCTTTTGGTAGTCACAAATGGACCCCATATAGGGGTATTTTAACTAGGAATGCAATCAGACAGCCTGCTCACCAGATTATGTGGCCTCATGAGCTGAGCTGTAGCGGTTGTGAGTATTGGATTACTAATATTGATAAGGTTCCTGTGGATTGTTGAAGGAGGAGTAAAGCAACTAGAAGTGGGAGGGACCCTGCTAAGGTATAAAATAGGAAGTAAGTTCCTGCGCTTAGGCGTTCGGTTTGGTTACCTCATCGGGTAATAATGATCAGGGTCGGAATAAGTGTGGCTTCAAATATAATATAAAATATAATAATTTCTGTAGCGCCAAATGCCATGATTAGGAAAGTCTGTAGTGAGGCGAGAAGTGTAATATATGAGCGCTGTCGGTTGATTGGTTCCGGGTTAATGTGGTTTTGGCTAGCTAAAATTATTAGTGGTAATAATCAGCATGTCAACACTAGTAAGGGGGTTGATAATGGGTCTGTAGCTATATACATATTGGAAGAGGCCCACCCGGTTTCTGATGTTGATTTTAGTCATGTTAGACTGATGAAGGCAATTAGAAGGCTGTGTGCCGTGGTAGTTGTTCACAGTCATTTGGGGGAGGTTAATCAGATTGTTGGAAATAGCATGATTGTGGGGATTAACACTTTTAACATTGTAGAAGATTGAGGTTTTGTAGGCGGTCAGTTCCGTGGGTGCGGGCTGTGGCGACCAGTAATGCTAGGCCTGTGCTTGCTTCACAAGCGGAGAAGGCTAGGAGTAATATTGGAGCTGTGGAGAATCCTGTGGATTCGAATTGAAGGGCTCATAGAGCTAGTGCAATGAATAGGGACAATATTATTCCTTCTAAGCATAAGAGTGCAGAGAGTAGGTGAGTGCGGTGAAATGCTAGTCCTATCAGTCCTAGAATAAATGCTGAGCTAAAGCTAAAATGTACGGGTGTCATAAGGGGGCCGTGGAATTAAACCACGATCTTCTGAGCCGAAATCAGAGGTCTTGTTTTGGACTAACTCCCTATTCTGCTCATTCTAGGCCGCCTTGGGTTCATTCATAAATTAATCCCAGGGTTAAGAGGATTAGGACTGTTGTAGCTCAAAAGAATGTTTCGGTGGGGTTGTGGAGTTGGTCTCCTCATGGTAGGGGGAGGAGGAGGGCAATTTCTAGGTCAAAGAGAAGGAATAGGATTGCTACTAAAAAGAAGCGTAAAGAGAATGGTAATCGAGCAGATCCTAGGGGATCAAATCCACATTCGTAGGGGGATAATTTTTCTGCGTCTGGGTTTATTTGGGGCAGTCAAAAAGATACAATTGCTAAGATTGTGGATAGGGTTACTGTAATAACTAGAATGGTTATGATTAAATTCATTATCTTTCCTTGGGGTTTAACCAAGACTGTGTGATTGGAAGTCACTTGTACTAACCTTGATACTAGAAAGATTATGAGCCTCATCAGTAGATAGATACGTAGAGGAATAGTCATACTACGTCAACAAAATGTCAGTATCAGGCGGCGGCTTCGAAGCCAAAGTGATGTTCGGATGTAAAGTGGTATTGGATTTGTCGCAGGAGACAGACTGCTAGGAAAGATGATCCAATAATGACGTGCAGTCCGTGGAACCCTGTGGCTACAAAGAATGTTGAGCCGTAGACTCCATCTGCGATTGTGAACGGTGCTTCGTAGTATTCTATGGCTTGTAGGGCGGTGAAATAGAATCCTAGTAAAATAGTTAATGTTAGGGACTGGATTGCTTGTTTTCGCTCTCCTTCCATGATGCTATGGTGGGCTCATGTTACTGTAACCCCGGACGCTAGTAGTACGGCGGTATTAAGAAGTGGGACTTCGAAGGGGTCTAGTGGGGTGATTCCCGTTGGGGGTCAGCATCCGCCAAGTTCTGGTGTTGGGGCTAAGCTTGAGTGGTAGAAGGCTCAGAAGAATCCAAGGAAGAAGAATACTTCAGAAGTAATAAATAGGATTATTCCATATCGTAATCCTTTTTGTACTGGAGGGGTGTGATGACCTTGGAAGGTCCCTTCGCGAATAATATCACGTCATCATTGATATATCGTGAGAAGTAGGAGAATTATTCCGAGAGTTATTAATGTTGTTGAGTGGAAGTGAAATCAGATTGCTAAGCCGGATGTTATTAATAGAGCAGCAACGGCTCCGGTCAGGGGTCATGGGCTTGGGTCGACTATATGATAGGCATGTGCTTGGTGGGCCATTAAACGTTTTCTTGCAGATATAGGCTTAGAAGGAGTACGAATACATAGGCTTGAATTATGGCTACCGCTACTTCTAGTAGTGTTAATAGGAAGAGTACAGCGGCAGTTAGAATTGCCACTGTGGGCATTATTGGTAAAAGAACAAACACGGCTGTAGCAATAAGTTGAATTAGTAGATGGCCTGCGGTCAGATTAGCTGTGAGTCGTACTCCTAGGGCTAGTGGTCGGATAAATAGACTAATTGTTTCGATAATAATGAGCACTGGGATTAGGGGGATGGGTGTTCCTTCTGGCAGTAGATGTCCTAGGGCAACTGTTGGTTGATTTCGTATCCCAATAATTACTGTAGCAAGTCAGAGTGGTACGGCAAATCCTATATTGAGTGATAATTGTGTTGTGGGTGTAAAGGTATATGGAAGTAAGCCTAATATATTAATAGTAATTAAGAAGATTATTAAAGAGGCTAGTAAAAGTGCTCATTTATGTCCTCCTACATTTAGGGGCAATATTAGTTGGTTTGTAAATCGGTTAATGAATCATCCTTGAAGCGTAATGAGTTGGTTATTAATTCACCGGGATGATGGGGTTGGGTAAAGGATTCAGGGCAGTGTAATTGCTATTGCAATTAATGGAATACCTAGGTAAGATGGGCTTGCAAATTGGTCAAAAAAGCTTGTTATCATGGTCAGTCTCAGGATTCAGTTTTGTGTTTCTCAGCACTTACTGGGGTCGGTTCATTTGGTGAAGCATGGTTTAAGATTTTAGTTGGAATAATGGTCAAGAAAATTAATCAGGAAAATACTAAGATTGCGAATCATGGGCCGGGGTTCAATTGTGGCATTTCACTAGGGGTGGTCGGGAATCACCAATCTTTGGCTTAAAAGGCCAATGCTTTGTCCAATATTTAGCTTCCTAGCGAGGCGTCTTCTAGTATTAGTGAGGATCAGTTTTCGAAGTGTTCTAATGGGACTGCTTCTACTACAATTGGTATAAAGCTGTGGTTGGCGCCGCAGATTTCAGAGCATTGTCCATAGAATAGGCCTGGGCGTGAGGCGATGAAGGCAGTTTGGTTTAGTCGTCCTGGGACGGCGTCTATTTTTACGCCTAGGGATGGGACGGCTCAAGAGTGTAATACATCTTCAGCGGACACCAGGACCCGGATTGGGGATTCTATTGGGACGACCATTCGATGGTCGGTTTCTAAAAGTCGGAATTGTCCTGGGGTGAGGTCTTGAGTTGGAATTATATAAGAGTCGAAGCCTAGGTTTTCGTACTCTGTATATTCATAGCTTCAGTATCATTGGTGTCCTATTGCTTTAATTGTTAGGTGGGGATCATTAATTTCGTCTATAAGATATAAAATGCGTAAGGAGGGTAGAGCAATTAAGACTAAAATAACGGCTGGTAAAATGGTTCACACGATTTCGATTTCTTGGGAATCTAGAATATATTTGTTAGTAAGTTTAGTTGAAACCATCGCGATAATAATATATAGTACTAAAGTGCTGATTAGGAATACAATTATCAATGCATGGTCATGAAAGTGTAGAAGTTCTTCTATAACGGGTGATGCCGCGTCTTGGAATCCTAATTGTGCTGGATGTGCCATTAAGCCTCAGGCGTAAGACATGCAGGGATTTAACCTACGATTTTACCTTGACAAGGTGATGTAATTTACGCTTTACTAATGTCTTTAGAAGGAAGTGACTGAGTGGTTATGTGGCTGGCTTGAAACCAGCATATGGGGGTTCAATTCCTCCCTTTCTCGTTAGTTTGATTGAATTTGGACGAATGCTGGTTCCTCATATGTGTGATAAGGAGGAGGGCAGCCGTGAAGTCATTCTACGTTTGTTATAGTTAATTCTACAGATATTACTTCTCGTTTGGCGGCGAAGGCTTCTCACAGGATAAATAGGAACATAATTACTGCTACTAGAGAAATTAGTGACCCGATAGATGATACTGTATTTCAGAGTGCGTAAGCATCTGGGTAGTCAGAGTATCGTCGTGGCATGCCTGCTAGGCCTAGGAAATGTTGTGGGAAGAATGTGAGGTTAACCCCGATAAATATTACGGCAAAATGAATTTTTGTTCAGGCGCTGTGCAGGGTATATCCTGTTAGTAGTGGGAATCAGTGCACGAAGGCTGCTATAATGGCAAATACAGCACCCATTGATAGTACGTAATGGAAGTGTGCAACTACATAATATGTGTCATGGAGTACAATATCAAGTGATGAGTTAGATAGTACGATTCCTGTAAGTCCTCCTACTGTAAATAGGAAAATAAATCCGAGAGCTCATAGCATTGGAGTTTCTCATTTAATAGACCCCCCATGGAGTGTGGCTAATCAGCTAAATACTTTTACACCTGTTGGGATGGCAATAATTATTGTTGCAGATGTAAAGTATGCGCGGGTATCTACGTCTATTCCGACGGTGAATATATGGTGGGCTCATACAATAAAGCCTAGAAGGCCAATAGCCATTATGGCCCAAACCATTCCTATATAGCCGAATGGTTCTTTTTTACCTGAGTAGTAGGCCACGACATGGGAGATAATACCAAACCCGGGAAGGATAAGAATATAAACTTCTGGGTGACCAAAGAATCAGAACAGGTGTTGGTAAAGAATCGGGTCTCCTCCTCCTGCCGGGTCAAAGAATGTGGTATTAAGATTTCGATCTGTTAGAAGCATTGTAATCCCAGCGGCTAAGACGGGTAGTGACAAAAGAAGTAATACGGCGGTTACAAGTACAGATCAGACAAATAAGGGTGTCTGGTATTGGGAGATGGCTGGGGGTTTCATATTAATGGTTGTAGTAATAAAATTGATGGCCCCTAGAATTGATGATACACCTGCTAAATGTAGTGAGAAAATTGTCAGGTCTACTGATGCCCCCGCATGGGCCAAATTGCCTGCGAGGGGTGGGTATACTGTTCATCCTGTTCCGGCCCCGGCTTCAACGCCAGAAGAGGCTAGGAGAAGTAGGAATGATGGGGGTAGAAGTCAGAAGCTTATATTATTTATTCGTGGGAATGCTATGTCTGGGGCTCCAATTATTAATGGTACGAGTCAGTTTCCAAACCCTCCGATAAGGATGGGCATTACTATAAAGAAAATTATTACAAAGGCGTGAGCAGTAACGATAACATTGTAGATTTGGTCGTCGCCTAAAAGCGATCCAGGTTGGCTTAGTTCAGCCCGGATAAGGAGGCTTAAGGCAGTTCCCACTATTCCGGCCCAGGCACCAAATACTAGATAAAGGGTACCAATGTCTTTGTGGTTAGTAGAGAAGAATCAGCGCGTGATTGCCACAGGTAGGGTGGCCGAGTGCCCAGGCGGCGGGTTGTAGCCCCGAAGACAGAGGTTTGAGCCCTCTCCCTACCACAGCCCCGTGGTGAAGAACATATTGGATTGCAAATCCAAAGACGCAGACTAATACCTGCCGGGGCTTTTCCCGCCTTGTTGAGCTAAACGGCGGGAAAAGTAGATGGATGCTCGCTGGTTTGAGCGCTTAGCTGTTAACTAAGAGTTTGTAGGATCGAGGCCTTCCCATCTAGTAAGGCCTTAGTTTAATGAAAATGTCTGATTTGCACTCAGGAGATGCAAGTTAATCTCTTGTAGGTCTTAGTCAGGGACTAGAAGATTCTCACTTCTACTTAAAGCTTTGAAGGCTTTTGGTCTAATATTATCCTAAGTCCCTAGGTGGTTAGTATTATAATGGTTGGGGTTATTGGTAGTAGTCCGAGGGCGGCAATGGTAGATAGGACAAGAGGTAGGGAGACTTGGGTTGTATGAGTTCGTCATGGAGTGGTTGAGTTGGTTGTGTTGGGGGAAATAGTTAGTGTTATTGCGTAGCATAGTCGTAAGTAGAAGTATAGGCTAATTAGGGCGGCCAGGGCCATGGTTGTGGCAATAAGGGGGAGGTCCTGTTTTGTTAATTCTTGTAGAATTAATCACTTTGGTAGAAAGCCTGTAAGTGGAGGGAGGCCCCCCAGTGATAATAGCACTAGGGCAGTGGTTGACGTAAGGATTGGGGCTTTTGATCAAGTTGTTGCAAGTGTATTAATTTTGGTGGTAAATGATATTTTGAGGGTAAGGAACGCCGCGGATGTCATAATAATGTATGTTCCTAGTGCAACTAGGGTTAGTTGGGGGGCATATTGGATAATAATAATTATTCATCCCATATGGGCGATTGAGGAGTATGCTAGGATTTTCCGTAGTTGGGTTTGGTTTAGTCCTCCTCACCCACCTACTAGCGTAGATGTAAGCCCTAACAGGGTTAGTAGCAGCGGGTCGATGGTTTGGGCTGTTTGGATAATTAGTGCGAATGGGGCAAGTTTTTGTCAGGTGGATAAGATTAGTCCTGTTAGTAGATCTAAGCCTTGTAGGACTTCTGGTATTCAGAAGTGTATTGGTGCGAGTCCAATTTTAAGTGCTAGAGCAGTTATGAATATTGTGCTGGCGATGGGGTTTGACAGGTCGTTGATGCTTCATTCTCCTGTTATTCAGGCATTTGTTGTGCTGGCGAATAGGATCATTGCTGCTGCGGTAGCTTGGGTTAGAAAGTACTTTGTGGTTGCTTCTACTGCCCGAGGGTGGTGGTGTTGTGCTATGAGGGGGGTGATTGCTAGGGTATTAATTTCTAAACCTATTCAGGCGAGTAGTCAGTGGGAGCTAGCAAAGGTTAGGGTGGTCCCTAATCCTAGGCTGGACAGTAGGATTATAAGTACATATGGGTTCATTGGCGGAGGAGGGACTCTAACCGTCATGTTCGGGGTATGGGCCCGAAAGCTTTATTAGCTGACCCCGCCTTAGAAAGTGGTGTAGAGGAAGCACCAAGAGTTTTGATCTCTTGAGTATGGGTTCGATTCCTTCTTTCTAGGAGCTGAGGGGATTTTAACCCCTATAAATCACTCTATCAAAGTGGTCCTTGGGTATTCAGGCACAGTTCCTTGGTTATAGTTGTGGAGGGAGCCCTGCTAGTGCAATAGGCAGGGCGGTATGTCATAGTACAAAGGCGAGTGTTAGAGGAAGGAAGTTTTTTCAGACCAAGTGCATTAGTTGATCATATCGGAACCGTGGGTAGGAGGCTCGCACTCATAGGAATAAGATCGATAATAGTGCGGCTTTAGTTATGAGGTTGATTGTTGTGAGTTCTGGGATGTTTGGAATGTGTGAGGCGCCTAGAAATAATACAGCTGATAAGGTATTTATTAGTAAAATATTAGCGTATTCGGCCAGGAAAAGTAGGGCGAAGGGCCCTCCCGCATATTCTACGTTAAATCCGGATACCAGTTCTGATTCTCCTTCTGTTAAGTCAAATGGTGCCCGGTTTGTTTCGGCCAGTGTTGAGATATATCACATTGCGGCGAGGGGTCAGGCGGGGACGAGTAGTCAGATGCTTTCTTGGGTAATATTGAATGTTTGTAGAGTATATCCCCCTGAAAAGATAATTACTGAAAGGAGGATGAGTCCTAGGCTAACTTCATATGAAATTGTTTGGGCTACAGCTCGTAGAGCGCCAATTAATGCGTACTTTGAGTTTGATGCTCAGCCTGATCCCAAGATTGAATACACTGCAAGGCTCGATAGGGCCAGAATAAATAAGATTCCTAAGTTAAGGTCAGTTACTGGGTGAGGCATGGGTATTGGTGCTCATAGGGTCATGGCTAGGGTAAGTGCTAATATTGGGGTGGCTAAAAATAGGAATGGAGATGATGTGGAGGGGCGGACTGGTTCTTTAATAAATAGTTTTACTCCATCAGCAATGGGTTGTAATAGCCCGTAGGGTCCTACTACGTTCGGCCCCTTTCGTAGTTGCATATATCCTAGTACTTTTCGTTCAACTAATGTTAGGAAGGCTACCGCTAGGAGAACAGGTACGATGTAGGCTAGGGGATTAATCAGATGGGTTATTAGGATGTGTAGCATAACTGGGGAGAGGATTTGAACCTCTGGTTAAAAGGGCTTAGGCCTTTCGCAATTTACCATGCTCTGCCACCCCAGTATGTCCTTATTTTGGCCAGCTGGGGTTTTGGCTCTCCCTTTGCTTTATTTATTTGTTTTCATAAATTAGGGGTGGGGCGTGCTTTAGGCATAGGCCCCTCTTTTCCGATCCTTTCGTACTAGGAAAAGTAGCGTTACAGATAGAAACTGACCTGGATTGCTCCGGTCTGAACTCAGATCACGTAGGACTTTAATCGTTGAACAAACGAACCCTTAATAGCGGCTGCACCATTAGGATGTCCTGATCCAACATCGAGGTCGTAAACCCTCTCGTCGATATGGACTCTGGGAGAGGATTGCGCTGTTATCCCTAGGGTAACTTGGTTCGTTGATCGGCTTTGGTGGCCGGATCATGTTTGGTCAGATGTTCTGTGGCTTAGAGATGTCTCTCTTGGTTTTAGGAAATTTGTCCCAGTCCACTTGGAGGCTTGTTTTTCCTCCGTGGTCGCCCCAACCGAAGGTAAAATTTCATATTCCACAAGGTTTTTGCTTTTTGTTGAGTTGCTTGACGCGGTTGAATTTTGTACCTTAAGCTCCAAAGGGTCTTCTCGTCTTGTATTATTATGCCCGCTTCTGCACGGGCAGATCAATTTCACTGACTTGAAAAGGGAGACAGTTAAGCCCTCGTTTAGCCATTCATACAGGTCTCTATTTAAAAGACAAGTGATTGCGCTACCTTTGCACGGTCAAAATACCGCGGCCGTTGAACTTGTAGTCACTGGGCAGGCTGGACCTCCTATACATGGCTGCGTTGCAGGAGGCGATGTTTTTGGTAAACAGGCGAGGCTTGTGTTTGCCGAGTTCCTTCCTTTTCTTTTAGTCTTTCCTTTGATAGCACTCCAGTGTGGGGTCAACGATTGTTGAGTTGTGGGTTTTTCTTGTTTTCTTTATGGTTCACATTGCTCTCTTGGGTTGAGTTCGTTAGTTGCCAATGGTTGGTCCGGTTTGGCTTACACTTGTGCTCGGAGAAGGGCGGGCCTTCTTGTTACTCATTTTAGCATAATTACTTCCATGGGTGCATGGATTAGCCTAATAGTATTTAGGGGAGTAAGATTTTTTATCAGAATAATAAACTTTCTTCTGTCTGAGCTTTAACGCTTTCTGCTTAGGTGGCTGCTTTTAGGCCCACTAGAACAGTATGTTTTATATATTATGATCTTTATCCTCCTGAATAAGGTTGTATCCTTTGTTAAAGGGGCTGTACCCCCTTTAACTAACTCTCGTGTCTTTCTCTTAGCGTCTTGATTAGTGCTTGTTTGATCTGAGGCGCACGAGGCTGAACTTCTATTCATTTCTTAGGCAACCAGCTATCACCAGGTTCGGTAGGTCTGTCACTTCTACCCGGAGCTCTTCCCACTCTTTTGCCACAGAGACGGGTTGGCCCTTAATAGGCTGTCTCGGGGTAGCTCACCTGGTTTCGGGGTTTCAAACTAAAGGTCTCTTTGCTTGTGTTTACTAGCTAAATCATGATGCAAAAGGTACAAGGTCTAGTCTTTGCTTTTTAATACTTATATGGGTTATTTCATTTCTCTTTCAGCTTTCCCTTGCGGTACTATTTCTATTGCTTTGGTTGAACCTTTTCTGTCTCCCATACTCAGGTAAAAGAATGGTTTAGTTTTTGGTATTTGGTCTATTCTATTTTATTTATATCATTTGGTTATGTTGGTGGGTAAGCTAGCTGTTTGGTTCAGGGTGATCCAATTTGCATGGATGTCTTCTCGGTGTAAGTGAGATGCTTAGCTAACTCAGCCACGCCCTGGGTTTGATCCAAGTGCACCTTCCGGTACACTTACCATGTTACGACTTGCCTCCCCTTGTCAGTGCTAGTTTATTAAGTATTTTTGATGCGTTTTGACAGGGGAGAGTGACGGGCGGTGTGTACGCGTCTCAGAGCCGGGTTCAAAGGGACACTCTATTTCCCTTTTACTACTAAATCCTCCTTCAAGCATTGTTTCATGTTGCATGTTCGTAATATTCTATTATAGAAAATGTAGCCCATTTCTTTCCATTTCATGCGCTACACCTCGACCTGACGTTCTGGGCTGTGCCCATTTTGCTTACTTTTATTACCTTCATAGGGTAAGCTGACGACGGCGGTATATAGGCTGGGGTGGCTAGAAGTGGTGAGGTTTAACGGGGGTTATCGGTTCTAGAACAGGCTCCTCTAGGGGGGTCTGAGACACCGTCAGGTCCTTTGGGTTTTAAGCTAATGCTTGTAGTACCCTGGCGGACATCTAATTGTAGCTGGATGTCTAAGTTTACGGCTGAGCATAGTGGGGTATCTAATCCCAGTTTGTTTCTCAGCTTTCGTGGGGTCAGGTTGGTTTGCTAAAGCTACTTTCGTGTTTGGGCTTCGGATACCTAGAAGCGTATGACGGCCAAGGGGCCATTTGGCTTTATTTTTGTTTGTCCCTAACCACCCTCTACGCCGTTGTATAATCAACTAGGGCCTCTCGTCTAACCGCGGTGGCTGGCACGAGTTTTACCGGCCCTTTTAACCCTAACTGAGTCAAGTTTTCACTTATGGCTTAATGTTTATCACTGCTGAATTCCCTTGGGGGTGTGGCTAGGCCAGGCGTCTTGGGCTAAATCTTGTGCCTGATGCCCGCTCCTCGTCCCCGGGAGGGGGATTGAGGGCATACTCACTGGGTTGCGGAGACTTGCATGTGTAAGTTAAGTTAGAGCTGATAATAAGGTCGGGACCATGCCTTTGTGCATGCGGAGCTTTTTAGGGCTCATCTTAGCATCTTCAGTGCTATGCTTTGTATTAAGCTACGCTAGC